GATACATGGAAGTGTCTTTATTGTCAAAATGAGTACTAAAGGATCGCATCAGATTTCGTATATTCCCATCAATTTGATATATCTTCTTCGAAAAAAGGGAAACCTTTTTATTATTATTCATTACTGAGAAAAGTACATTTTTGTTAACTGGTTTCGGTCCTTCTTTTCCCCATATAGATATTGAAGAGAACGAGCTATTTTTAGTGCCACTGTAATTTTGAAACCGAACGTGTAAATGCCCCTCAAAAGTAAGTAAATACATCCGAAACATATAAAATGCAGTTAATCCTGCTGTGGAACAGGCTATTATCGCGAAAATCGGTGAATACAACCAACTATCATTAAGAATTTCATCTTTGGACCAAAAACAAGCAAGAGGTGGAATACCACAAAGAGAAAGTGTACCTAATAAAAAAGTAGTTTTTGTAATTGGCACATATTTGGTTAAACCACCCATAAGAACCATGTTCTGACTTTTATCTGGAGAATATCCAACAATGGGTTCCATTGAATGAATAATCGATCCGGATCCTAAAAACAATAATGCTTTCGAATAGGCATGAGTGATTAAATGGAATAAAGCAGCTCGATAAGAACCTATCCCTGGAGCTAACATAATATAACCCAATTGAGACATTGTAGAATAGGCTAAACTTCTCTTAATGTCTTTTTGAGCAAGAGCTAAAGTAGCTCCTAATAGTACCGTTATTATACCTAGCAAAGAAATGAGATTCATTATGTAAGGTATGGCTGTGAAAAGGGGAAGAAGCCGAGCGACAAGAAAAATTCCCGCTGCTACCATAGTAGCAGCATGTATAAGAGCCGAAATAGGAGTGGGCCCCTCCATGGCATCAGGTAACCATACATGAAGGGGAAATTGTGCGGATTTAGCAACTGCACCAAGGAATAATAGGGAGGCACACAGAGTAGCAAATAAAGAATTGACCCCATTATTATGGATCAAGTTATTGAAGATTTCGAACAAATCCCGAAATTCCAAACTACCTGTTATCCAATAAAAACCTAAGATTCCTAATAATAAACCAAAATCCCCTACACGATTAGTTACAAACGCTTTTTGACAAGCATTGGCTGCAATTGGTCGTGTGAACCAAAAACCTATTAATAGATACGAACACATTCCCACCAGTTCCCAAAAAATATGAATTTGTATCAAATTGGAACTAGTAACTAATCCCAACATAGAAGTATTGGAAAAACTCATATAAGCAAAAAATCTCAAATATCCTTGATCATGAGACATATAATTGTCACTATAAATAAGAACCATGATTCCAACAGTAGTGATTAGTATTGACATAATAGAAGTAAGTGGGTCGATCAAGTGGCCGAACTCTAAATAAAAATCATTATTGATGGTCCAAGAACATAGAAATTGATAGATAGAACTGCCATTGATTTGCTGAATAGACAGATCGGCCGAAAAAACCATAACTATACTTAGCAATGAAACACTAGGAAAAGCCCACATACGACGAAGATTTTTTGTTGCAGTCGGAACAAGCAGAAGTCCCCATCCTATTGACATAGTAACTGGAAGTGGAACGAAAGGTATGATCCATGCATATTGATATGTATGTTCCATAAGAAAATAAAACTTTTTTGATTCTTATTAATTGTTTCCGATTCACCAGCTCTTCTCTCTTTCGGAAGTCAAATAAATAAATAAAAATAAAGATAGAAAAGAACTCAAATAGGATTTTGAATTCTTAATTATTCCGATTCTTTCCCAAATATCGTATTGAATAAAAAGAAATTTAAATCAAGAAGTTACAATTGTTCAAATGACCAAGTCACTGGTTAAAACTGACCATTTAGTTATTAACTAAGATATTTATTAAGATAAAGAAAGAATATGAGATTTTCAATCATTCTACTATTACGGCGATTGATATCCATATAGTAAATAGTAAGGAAAAGGAATGACACCAAAAAAAGTAAAAGTACTCTATTGGGATATGGATCATAGAATCCGCCAATAACTCGACCCAATAAAATACTAGTTATTTTAGTTAGTTTATTCGGAGTCATTAATTAATTCATTGTAGAACTGATTGATTGGCTTCTATTCCAATAAAACAAACTTATGTTTATAGGAAATCCTATGATACTCGTCACTTCGCATAGAACTAAAATAAGAGATTACTAAAATTACCTTTATCAAGTAATGTATCGTTTAACAGATTAACTACCAATCTCATTTTCATTTAAATTATGAGTACTCTATCCTCGAGCTTGATCAATTAATAGAAAAATTTTACATTATTATTTTCTTAAATTAGGTAAGGATTCTTAAGCTTTTCGATTTATTCAATGTAAGACGACGAGATATAAATAGACTGAGATTGAGATATGAATTGGAACCCTTTTTGATTCTTATCAACAACAACCGGTTCGATTTCTATGGTAGCGGACCTCATAGACATAGATCGGAATGAAGATATGAAGGTACAAATTAGTACGAATTCTTCTTTCTTCGGGCATTGTATGTAATAGAGATGTGGAAACAAAAAAAATTCCTTTGAAAATCACATCGTTTTTCTTTTTCTATTTCTTTTTTTTATCCCTAGTGTACTCTATGTGATGCGCACGTATCTATATTTTTGTATGTTATGAAGGAAGTATCCGCTATGGAATAAATATAGATAATGAATAGCAAGAACGATCCATTTTGAACAATACATGTCTTTCACATCCAACTATAAAAGTAACTTCTTTATTTTAAAATGGCGGTTCCAAAGAAACGTACTTCTATCTCAAAAAAGCGTATTCGTAGAAATATTTGGAAGAAAAAGGGATATTGGGCGGCGGTAAAAGCTTTATCTTTAGCTAAATCTATTTCTACCGGGCATTCAAAAAGTTTTTTTGTGCGACAAAAAACAAGTAATAAAGCTTTGGAATAATCTGAATCGACATGACTCGATGAATTGGATGATTTATAAGATGAATAATTCACATTAACTAATGTTTTGAACTCATCTATATGAGATAGAACTGAACCGGCTGTTGTGGTATGTAGAATAAGAATTATTCTGTCTATTGGGTTCTAAGAACGGTACTATTTCTTTTTTGTTGTTTGAAAAACAACAACAAAAAAGAAATAGTTAAACACAAAATACAAGGTTTCACTTTTCATTATAGTAGATTTTGATAATTCGCGAGATGGGGGTTGTTATTTCCCCCCCCAAAAAAAAAAAATACTTTTTTTTAGGTAAGAAGTTTATTCGATTATGTATCTCCAATAGTTATACATCATTAAGATTTTTGGAAGATCTGAAACAAGTATGAACGACAGTAGTAAAAATGAATGGATCCTTGAAACTAATTGATTGAAATATATATTTTCAGACTTTGCTTTGTAACTCTCCGAATCACTACATAGATTCCCTCTTGTTTCGACCCAATCAATAAAAACTCCCCGGATCCCCTTTAGGTCGATATTTATGTACGAAGAATAAGTCAATCTTCCTTAATCCAAAATAGATCCTATGTTTGGACCGTAGGATCGATCAATCTATTTTATATAGAATATACTTTATTTATAAGTAAAGTACATAGCGTAGAATTCCAATAGAGATTGAAACTCTTTTGTTTTATGTGCAGCCCAATACCTAATTGGTTCGGTAAATCCTCACACGAATTATGTATACAATGAGGATCCCAACCATTAATACAGTTTTGATACCAAACTATCTAAATATTTATAGAAATTCCTTGGATGTAGTTATCCAATTGTGGTACATAAAAAATCCTATTTATTTTCTTTTGTTCAGTGAAAAATGAATCTTTTTTCATTTCCGATCCATGAAATCAGATAAATGAGAAATGAATCATCAAAAAATGATATAAAAAAGGGACAATTCTTAGTTCTAGACCTCAACTGAGGACATAACCATCTAGTTCCAACTGTTCCAGAAGAACTTATACTACGTGAAAGCCTGTTGTTAAAAATGACACCATACCGGGATACTAAGGATTATTGAAGTTCAAATATTCATTTGAACGAGTCTTTATTCATCGATTCTAACGTTTCCTAAAATATATTGCATTGAATCTTTCAATCTCGACGATTGAACATCATATGGGCTATTATTATTTCGATCAAGCCGCCATGGTGAAATCGGTAGACACGCTGCTCTTAGGAAGCAGTGCTAGAGCATCTCGGTTCGAGTCCGAGTGGCGGCATCCTCTAAAAAGGATACATTAGATCCTATAATGAATTTAATTCGGAATTTACATTCCGTAATTGAGGGACCCCTCTTTTTTTTAATTGATTTTTTTTATGATATTTGCGACTTTAGAACATATATTCACTCACATCTCTTTTTCGATCATTTCAATTGTCATTACGATTTATTTGGTGACTTTATTAGTCCATGAAATCGTAGGACTATGTGATCCGTCAGAAAAAGGCATGATAGCCACTTTTTTCTGTATAACAGGATTATTAGTTACTCGTTGGATTTATTCGAGGCATTTCCCGTTAAGTGATTTATATGAATCATTAATGTTCCTTTCATGGAGTTTCTCCATTATTCATATGGTTCCTAAAATAGGGAACCATAAAAATGATTTAAGCGCAATAACCGCGCCAAGCGCTATTTTTACCCAAGGCTTTGCCACTTCGGGTCTTTCAACTGAAATGCATCAATCCGCAATATTAGTGCCTGCTCTACAATCCCAGTGGTTAATGATGCACGTAAGTATGATGTTATTGAGCTATGCAGCTCTTTTATGTGGATCGTTATTATCAGTAGCTCTTTTAGTCATTACATTTCGAAAAAACATAGGTATTTTTGGCAAAAGCAATCATTTACTAATTGGGTCATTTTCCTTTGATGAGATCCACTACTTAAATGAAAAAAGAAATGTTTTACAAAACACGTCTTTTCTTTCATTTCGAAATTATCACAGGTATCAATTGACTCAGCGATTGGATCATTGGAGTTATCGTGTCATTAGTCTAGGGTTTACCTTTT